AATGAAATGCCTGATCAAAGGGTTATCGTGATAGGATAAATAAGGCATTAAATCGCTTTCATTACATGTAATAGGCTCTCACTAAACCCTAAAGTATCAAAAACTCTCGTGCTTTATACACCAACACATAGCTAAGAAGTGTAAGCTAAACTAAGCTAGTGGGCTCATACCTCATTTATAGAACTATTTCTCTCTTCTAATGATCCCAAAGCCAAATAAAATATTATTTATATTAACCCTAATATCCGGAACTATTATTAGCATTTCCTCCTCCTCGTGGTTTGGAGCTTGAATAGGGCTTGAAATCAATTTACTTTCATTTATCCCAATTATCATAAGAAAAACCAACCAACGAACATCCGAGGCGGCCCTAAAATACTTTATTATTCAAGCCGTAGGATCCTCAGTATTAATTATAGCTTCAGTCGGGCTAATATTCAAATCAGCACTTATCAATACCTGATTAATTCAGTCGCCAATAATTCTAGCACTATTACTTAAAACAGGGGCTGCCCCCGTTCACTTTTGGTTCCCTGGGGTAATAGAAGGAATAGCTTGAATAAGAGGTATTTTACTAATAACATGACAAAAAATCGCTCCACTTATACTAATATCCTACATAAAAATCTACGAACTATTCATAGTATCTGCTGCTTTAAGCGGTATGGTTGGTGCTCTAGGGGGGTTAAACCAAACTTTACTGCGTAAGCTGATAGCATACTCTTCAATTGGTCATATTGGATGAATATTATCGTCAATAACAATCAGAGAAAACTTTTGAATAACTTATATATTAGTATATTCATTACTATCTACAATTCTGGGAGTAATATTCCTAAGATTCAATATATTCCATTTAGGGCAAATATTTTCCATAATAGCTGAAAGATTCACCAAAAAATTCTTTTTTTCAAGAAATCTACTGTCATTAGGCGGGCTACCGCCATTCTTAGGATTCCTACCAAAATGAATAGTAATTCAAATTTTAATGAAAACTAGAGTATTAATCACAATTACCTTAATTATATCCGCCTTATTAAACCTATTCTATTACCTACGAATCTCATTTGCCTCGTTTATCCTTTTAAACCAATCATCAAAATGACTAACTAAATCCCCAAACTTTAATATTAAATCCCCCTGAGAAACTTGACTAACAATACTATCAATCGGAGGAATATTATTCATACCGTTAATTTGACCTTTAATGTAAATCATTAAGGTTTTAAGTTAACCAAACTAGTATCCTTCAAAGCTACCAACAAAAGTCAAACCTTTTAAGCCTTAAAATTACGGCTATAAGCACCCTTGAACTTGCAATTCAAAATTCTCAATAAAATACGCAATCATGATAAGAAAGATCAAGTCTCATAATTAGATTTACAATCTAATGCCTATGCCTCAGCCACCTTATCGCATCGGTGACTATATTCCACAAACCATAAGGATATTGGAACTATATACCTGATCTTAGGGGCCTGATCCGCCATATTAGGGACAGCCTTAAGATTACTAATTCGAGCCGAATTAGGCCAACCAGGGAGAATAATCGGAGACGATCAAATCTACAACGTTATTGTTACTGCACACGCCTTCATTATAATTTTCTTCATAGTTATACCGATTATAATTGGTGGCTTCGGTAACTGACTAGTACCTTTAATACTCGGAGCGCCCGATATAGCATTCCCACGATTAAACAACATAAGATTCTGGCTATTACCCCCTTCACTAACCTTATTATTAGCTGGTAGCGCTGTAGAAAATGGTGCTGGAACTGGATGAACCGTATATCCCCCATTAGCGTCAAACGTAGCTCACGCAGGAGGATCCGTAGATCTTACCATCTTCTCATTACACTTAGCGGGAGCATCCTCAATCTTAGGGGCCGTAAACTTCATTACCACAGTAATCAACATACGAACTAATGGCATAACCATAGAACGAATACCACTATTTGTATGAGCGGTATTTATCACCGCTATTTTATTATTACTATCTCTTCCAGTTCTAGCCGGAGCTATCACAATACTACTAACAGACCGAAACCTAAATACCTCATTTTTCGATCCTGCTGGGGGAGGGGACCCAATTCTCTACCAACACTTATTTTGATTCTTTGGGCACCCTGAGGTATATATTCTAATTCTTCCAGGATTCGGTATAATCTCCCACATTATCAGCCAAGAAAGAGGGAAAAAGGAATCCTTCGGAACATTAGGAATAATCTATGCAATATTATCAATTGGTATCCTAGGGTTTGTAGTTTGAGCTCACCATATGTTCACAGTAGGAATAGACGTAGACACCCGAGCATACTTTACCGCCGCCACCATAATCATTGCTGTTCCAACAGGAATTAAAATCTTCAGATGAATGGGGACAATACACGGAACTCAAATAAACTACAGACCATCAATCTTGTGAGCACTGGGATTCGTATTCCTATTTACAGTAGGAGGATTAACCGGAGTAGTGTTAGCCAACTCATCGATCGATATTGCCATACATGACACATACTACGTAGTAGCACACTTCCACTACGTATTATCTATGGGAGCAGTGTTTGCAATCATGGGGGGGCTAACCCACTGATTCCCACTATTCTCAGGAATTTCTCTCAACCCACGATGACTAAAAACCCAGTTCGCTATAATATTTGTAGGTGTAAATTTAACATTCTTTCCTCAACACTTCCTGGGGTTAAGAGGTATGCCCCGACGATATTCCGATTTCCCAGACGCCTACACCCCTTGAAACCTGGTATCATCCATTGGCTCAACTATATCATTCATCGCAATTATAATGTTAGTCTTTATCGTATGAGAAGGAATAATCAGAGAACGAACACTCCTGTTCCCCTTAAGTTTACCATCATCAGTAGAGTGACAACACGACCTCCCTCCCATAGACCACAGATATCTAGAACTACCAATAACTAACGTCTAACAATCTAATGTGGCAGAAAAGTGCATTGGATTTAAGCTCCAAAAATAAAGACCTCTTTCTTTAGAAATGGCTATTTGAGGTCAACTAGGGTTTCAAGACAGAACTTCCCCATTAATAGAACAATTAACTATGCTCCATGACCATATTATATTAGTAGTAGTAACTATCAGAGTACTAGTAGGATATATAATCATGTCATTATTTTTTAACTCCTCCACAAACCGATTTCTACTCCAGGGTCAAACCATCGAAACAATCTGAACCGTATTTCCTGCCCTAGTATTAATCTTTATCGCACTACCATCTCTCCAACTACTTTACCTTTTAGATGAAGTAAATGAACCCTCATTAACCTTAAAAACTATCGGCCATCAATGATACTGATCATATGAGTACTCAGACTTTCAAGATATCGAATTTGATTCCTACATAATCCCAATCGAAGATCTAGAATCCTCAGGATTCCGATTATTAGATGTAGACAATCGAACTGTTCTGCCCATAAACGCCCAAATTCGAATCCTAATTACCGCAGCAGATGTACTTCACTCATGAGCAATACCATCAATAGGGGTAAAGGCAGACGCAGTTCCAGGACGACTAAACCAAATATCAACATTCATCAGTCGGCCCGGCCTATTTTTTGGACAATGCTCAGAAATCTGTGGCGCAAACCACAGATTTATACCAATCATAATCGAAAGAGTACCCGCCAAAACATTTTTAACATGAATCTCTAAACAATCAATAGATGACTGAAAGCAAAGTAATGGTCTCTTAAACCAAAACATGGTATAAAATTACCTCTATTGAAAGACCTTAGTTAAGCACAATAACACTATTTTGTCAAAATAGAATCATTTATAAAATAGGTTTTAATTCCACAAATAAGACCCCTTAGATGATTAATCCTGTTCATAGTCTTCACCTTAAGTTACTTAGGTTTCTTAACCATAAACTACTTCTCAACATTCTACTCGTCAAAAACACCCTCGCAAATCAATATTAACTCAACATCACACTCCTGAAAATGATAACAAATCTATTTTCCGTATTTGACCCCACCTCATCAGTACTAAGATCACAAATAAACTGAATTAGAACCATAGTTGGAGTAATAATTATCCCTTCAATAATTTGAATTTTACCCTCACGAATAACAGTTTTATGAAACTTAATCACACAAACCCTTCACAAAGAATTCAAAATATTAATAGGGCCCAATATATTCCCAGGAAGAACATTAATATTCATTACACTATTCTCATTAATTATGTTTAATAACTCAATAGGACTAATCCCATATGTATTTACTAGATCTAGACACTTAGCTATAACCCTAGCCCTATCCCTACCTATATGACTAGCCTTCATAATATTCGGATGAGTAAACCACACAAAGCACATATTTGCCCACCTAGTACCTCAAGGTACCCCCCCAGCATTAATACCATTTATAGTATGTATTGAAACCATTAGAAACATTATTCGACCTGGTACCTTAGCAGTTCGCCTGGCCGCAAATATAATCGCCGGCCACTTATTATTAACCCTATTGGGCAACCAAGGACCTGGAAGAAGCTCAACAGTACTCATCTTATTAGTGTTCACACAAATCATACTACTAGTTCTAGAGTGCGCAGTAGCAGTAATTCAATCCTATGTATTCGCCATCCTAAGAACCTTATATTCAAGCGAAGTAATTTAATGACAAAACACGGATTCCATCAATATCACTTAGTAGAACAAAGCCCATGACCAGCTACCGGAGCTATCGGAGCCATAGTTATAACCACGGGCTTAGTGAACTGATTTCACACTAATAACCCTTTACTAATAACAATAGGGATAATCATCACCCTAATGACCATACTCCAGTGATGACGAGATGTATCACGAGAAGGGGCCTTCCAGGGCCTACATACTTCAGGGGTAGTCTACGGACTACGATGAGGAATAATCCTATTTATCGTGTCAGAAGTTCTATTCTTCTTCTCATTTTTTTGAGCCTTCTTCCACAGAAGATTAGCACCAACAAGCGAAATTGGAATACAGTGACCTCCTATAGGAGTAACTCCATTTAACCCGTTCCAAATCCCCCTGTTAAACACAGCAATTCTACTCGCGTCAGGCGTAACCGTAACCTGAGCACACCACAGTTTAATTGAAGCTAACTACTCACAAGCTATACAAGGATTAGTAATAACAGTAACCCTAGGCCTGTATTTCACAGCGCTTCAAGCCTTCGAATACGTGGAATCATCATTTACCATCTCAGACGCAGTATATGGATCGACTTTCTTTGTAGCAACCGGATTCCACGGGCTACACGTAATCATTGGATCAACATTCTTATCAGTATGTATTCTTCGGCATCTACTAAAACAATTCTCTCCCGCCCACCACTTTGGGTTTGAAGCCGCAGCTTGATACTGACATTTTGTAGACGTCGTTTGACTATTTTTATTCGTCTCAATTTACTGATGAGGAGGATAAATTAACTAGTATACAAGTACCCCTGACTTCCAATCAGGTAGTCTGATTTTTCAGGTTAATTAATCTTAAATGTATTACTAATAACAACAGTGCTATTCATCATTTCATCCGCCCTAATAATAATCGCCTCAACCATCTCGAAGAAATCATCCACAGATCGAGAAAAAAGATCTCCTTTCGAGTGTGGGTTTGACCCAAAAGCATCAGCTCGATTACCCTTTAGACTACAATTCTTCCTTATTGCCGTCATTTTCCTCATTTTTGATGTAGAAATTGCAATCCTTTTACCTTTTACCATTATTATACAAACATCCCCAATCTACTGCTGAAGAAGCATCGGGGCCGCTTTTCTAACAATTCTACTCTTAGGGCTATATCATGAATGAAACCAAGGGGCATTAGAATGAGCACAATAGGACTATAGTTAACAATAACATCTGGGTTGCATTCAGAAAGTACCTTAAGGTTAGTCTTAAAACAAGAAGCAACCATTGCATTCAGTTTCGACCTGAAAGATAGACACATATGAACTAGTCCTTGTTTAAAGCTTAGAAAAAGCCAAATTAGAGGCCCTTCATTGTTAATGAAGAAATTGGTATTAGCACCTTTCTAAAGAGACATCACGACAGAACGGAAGCTGCTAACTTCCTGTTCAAGCGGTTAAAGTCCGTTTAAGTCTCTCAATGCCATTATAGTGTAAAAAACACAATACATTTTCAATGTATAAATAAGCACAGCTTTAAAGGCAGCACTCTTTATTAAATACTTACAAGAATTCAATCTCCCCCGGCATCTTCAGCACCGTGCTCTAAATATAAGCTATGTAAATTATAAAGCTATCAAAAGGATAACTAGCCAAAACCCGAATGTATAGAAATATACCCTCAACGAATTATCCTGAAACCACTGAGTAATTATCGAAAAATACGAAGACAAGTAATACAAACCTTGTCCCCCGGCCAGCTCTCTTCAACCATGATCACCTATTTTATAATAATGCTCACCCAACCCTAGCGGTAAAACCGATACAGACCGAGTGGAAATAAAAGGCATGAATCATATAGAACCAAAAAACCATCTAACCCTGTTAAAATAATAATATAACGAAGAAACCCCAAACATACGCACCATGCTCAACAATAAGCCAGCTAAAACTCCAATAACTCTAACGATTACAGCCCCTATCCTCATAAATAAGGGTAAACAAATAACTCTAGGCACCGGAAAAATAAACCATGACAACAACGCCCCAGCAACACAAGATATAGCTGTTAATAATAACATAGGCGAGGTTATAACCCGATCTTCATCCCCAATTGAACTCAAAGTACCAACATTAAACCCCCCAAACATAGAAATATAGGCCAATCGAAAAGAATATCTCACTGTCAGCCCCGTAGATAATATCAAAATAAAAAACATAAAATAATTTATTGTACTTAATGAACACAACTCAATAATCAAGTCCTTAGAATAAAAACCAGCCAAAAAAGGCATTCCACATAAAGCTAAATTAGACACATTAAAACACGAAAGCACCAAAGGCATATTAAAACTCAACCCGCCTATAGAACGCACATCCTGAAAGTCCCTTACATTATGAATAATAACCCCAGCACACAAAAACAATAAAGACTTAAAGAATGCATGTGCTAACAAATGAAAATAACAAACATAAACAAATCCCATAGACAACGACAACAATATAACCCCTAATTGTCTCAAAGTAGACAGAGCAATAATCTTCTTTAAGTCAGTTTCAAAATTAGCCCCTAACCCAGACATAAATATTGTAAAAGACGCAACAAACAGTAAAAAAACCTGAATAAGAGTCCCTTCAATTGAAGGAAAAAACCGAATAAGTAAATACACCCCTGCAGTTACCAAAGTCGAAGAATGAACTAAAGCCGATACAGGAGTAGGGGCGGCCATGGCCGCCGGCAGCCATGCAGAAAATGGAATCTGGGCACTTTTAGTCATGGCTGCCAAAACAGCCAACATCGTAACCACAAATACAACCCAGTCCTCCTTAAACAATGCCAAATAAAAAATAAAATTAAACCCGCCGAAACAAGAAAAAAAACCAATACCCAGCAAAATAGCAACATCCCCAATACGATTAGACAATGCTGTTAACATCCCTGCATTATAAGATCGCACATTTTGATAATAAATAACTAAACAATAAGAAACTAACCCTAATCCGTCCCATCCTAATAGAACTCTAATAATATTAGGACTAACAATAAGAAACAATATAGAAGCAACAAATAATAAAACAACAAGAATAAACCGATTAATATTGTAATCGCCATGCATATATCTATCTCTATATATAATAACCATAGAAGAAATTAATATGACAAAAGACAAAAAAAACAAAGACACCCAGTCTAGGACAAATGTTATAACCACAGAACTCCCATTTAATCTTAAAAACTCTCAATCTAAAAACAATCTATAATCAACAACTAAAGAATAAACCCCTAATAATAAAGAACCAAGTCTAAAAAATAACAAAAACATCATTCTTACAAAACAAATAGAAAAAGAAAAAACCAAGGACCAGCAGTAAACAATACATCATCGCCTCCACAAAGCAACATTTTTTATTAAACTATACAAGCATTAAATAATTAATACACCACCCTTAAAGATAATAAAATTTAACGGAATCCAATGTAAACCCAATATTAAATACTCACGAACACTACCAGAAAAAGAAGAATAAACCCCACAATAATTCTTTCCGTGTTGAGACGAAGAATATATATATAAAGTATAAACAGCTCTTAAAAACGAAACCAACGCCAATCCTGGAATGAGGAGCATACTTCAATATAACATTCTAGCCAATAACATAATCTCACCAGCCAAATTTAAAGATGGCGGGGCAGCTATATTACAAACTCTCAATAAAAACCATCACAAACATATTCTAGGCATATATGCAAGCATACCCTTAGAAATAATTATACTACGGGTTCCCAGCCGCTCAAATCCAATATTAGACAAACAAAACAGCCCCGATGAGCAAAGGCCATGGCCCACTATAACTAAAAAAGCCCCTTCAAAACCCCACAGGCTCTGAGTTATAAGACCGCCTAACACCAAGCCTATATGAACCACCGACGAATAAGCAATCAAAGCCTTCAAATCAGCCTGACGCATGCAAATAAATCTAACCACCACACCACCAAACAAAGAAACAGACAACCAAAAAGACGAGAACCCCAACTGTTCACAAGGAAAAATACCCAACACTCGAATCAAACCATATCCCCCCAACTTCAATAAAACCCCTGCTAAGATTATAGACCCAGAAATAGGGGCCTCAACATGAGCCTTAGGGAGTCATAGGTGTACCAAATACATAGGCATTTTAACTAAAAAAGCAAAAATTAAACAAACATACCATACATATGACCAAACACCCTTATCAGACATTATATTAAAAAACAAATAATTTAAGCCTCCGCTTGAGTCCATAATATACAAAATACCAATTAATATAGGCAACGAAGCAAACAAAGTGTAAAAAAGTAAATACACCCCTGCCTGCAAGCGTTCGGGCTGATACCCCCAACCAAACACCAATAACAAAGTAGGAATCAAAGACGACTCAAACAAAATATAAAACATCAATAAATCTATACTACAAAAAGAAACTACTAAAAATAAACACAAAAATACAACTACCAACAAAAACAGGCCAGAAAAATAAGATACCTTCAAAACAGACTCTCTCGCCATAATTATCAAACTACAAACTCAAACAGTAAGTAAAACCATAACATAAGAAACAACATCTGTAGCTAAAAAATATCCAACGTTAAAAAACAACATAGATCTAGAATATCTTAAAGTAAGAAGAAAGCTACAAATAAATAAACAAACTTGCACCAATCACCAGACATTAGAAAATAAACATAAAGGAGTCATAAACACAATAAATATAATAAACTTTAACATTGCAAAACTCTAAAAGAACTAAAATAATCATTCCCATGAGTACGAGACATAGAAACCAACACCCCTAACCCAAGTCTACCCTCACACACAGCAAACGTCAAAAACACAATTCTAAAATAAACCTCAACACTAAATGAAACCATAACAGAAATAATAAAAAAGTAAACACCAATAACAATATACTCTAACCCTAAAAGAACAACCAAAAGGTGTATATGCTTAGAAATAACCACCCAAAAACCTCTTAAAAACAAAAGAACAGGAAAAAAATATCTTAACATTAAAAGCTTTAATAATTTAATAAAAATACTGGTCTTGTAAGCCAGCCATGGCTATGCCTTAAAGCATCAGGACAGATAAAAATCACCTACAGCCCCCAAAGCCACTATTCTAAATTAAACTAAACCCTGAAATAATAACCTTATTAATAATTGCATCAACAACAATAACAATTATACTACTACAACTATCAAGACCACTCAGTATTGGCCTACTATTACTTATGCAAACCACACTAATTTCAACCATTAGAGGAATAATAATAAAAACATTTTGATTCTCATATATTCTATTTCTAATCTTCATAGGAGGAATATTAGTACTATTCATCTACGTAGCAAGACTATCACCAAATGAGCCATTCACGATCACGCCCAACGTCCCTGTTATAATTACAGCCTTAATTACATCAATAATAATTCTAATCATAACCCAAAAATTTTCAGGGACTGAAATCAATATACAAATAATAGAAGCAATCACACAATCAGAGGCTAATAATATAATTAGATCAATAACAAAAATCTACTCCTCAAGAATTACAGAAATCACCTTATTACTAATCAACTACCTACTTCTATCCCTCATCGCCGTAGTTAAAATTACTAATCTATTCTTCGGACCTATCCGAATAAAAACATAATGTCAACACCCATACGAAAGTCACACCCACTAATCTCTATTGTAAACAGCTCATTAATTGACCTCCCCTCCCCATCAAACATCAGAACCTGATGGAACTTCGGCTCTCTATTAGGGCTATGCCTAGGAATCCAAATTATCACAGGACTATTCTTAGCAATACACTACTCCTCACACATTGATATTGCATTCATAAGAGTAGACCACATCTGCCGAGACGTAAACTACGGATGACTACTCCGTACTCTACACGCAAACGGAGCATCATTCTTCTTCATCTGCATCTACTTACACGCTGGGCGGGGAATATATTACTCTTCCCACTTATTTATAGAAACATGAAATGTAGGTGTAGTAATCCTACTCCTAGTTATAATAACAGCATTCATAGGATATGTTCTACCCTGAGGGCAGATATCATTCTGAGGAGCCACTGTAATTACAAACCTACTATCAGCCATCCCCTACATAGGAAAAATACTAGTAGAATGAGTGTGAGGAGGCTTCGCAGTAGACAATGCAACACTAACTCGATTCTTCGCCTTCCACTTCATCCTACCATTTATTGTAACAGCAATAGTAATAATTCACCTACTGTTTCTTCATGAGACAGGCTCTAATAACCCTATAGGAACAAACAGAAACCTAGATAAAATCCCATTCCATCCCTACTTCTCCCTAAAAGACACAGTAGGCTTCATCATCATATCTTCCGCCCTAGTAATTTTAACCCTTATCGACCCATACATGCTAGGAGACCCTGAAAACTTCATCCCCGCTAACCCACTAGTAACTCCCGTACATATCCAACCAGAATGATACTTCCTATTTGCATACGCAATCCTACGGTCAATCCCTAACAAATTAGGAGGGGTAATCGCCCTAGCTGCATCAATCATAATTCTATTCATCCTTCCCATCACACATACTACCAAAATCCGAGGAATGCAATTTTACCCATGAAACCAAATCATATTTTGATCCCTAGTAACAACCGTACTTCTACTAACATGAATTGGTGCTCGACCAGTAGAAGAACCATACTTAATAACAGGACAAATCCTCACCGTACTCTATTTCTCATACTTCATTGTAGCACCAATAACAGCCAAATTATGAGATAAAACCATATGATTAATTAGCTTAAAAAGCATTTGTTTTGAAAACAAAAGAAAGGGCCTTATGCCCTATTTATCTCTCCTAAATCCATGAACAATCCTACAATAACAAAGCCCAAATTAAAACCCTCAACCCCATAAAAAAAAACAAATAATTTAAAGCCATCGGAAGATACATTTTCCAAGCCAGATATATCAGCTTATCATAACGAAAACGAGGTAAAGTCCCACGAACCCAAAGAAAAAAATAAGAAATTAAAATCATTTTAAAATAAAATATCAATCTATAAACATCAGCACCCAAAAACAAAACAGCAAAAATAAAGCCCATAAAAATAATTATAGCATACTCAGCCATAAAAATTAAAGCAAACCCCCCGCCCCCATACTCAATATTAAACCCAGAAACCAACTCGGACTCCCCTTCAGCAAAATCAAAGGGAGTCCGATTGGTTTCTGCAAGACACGAAGCAAATCAAGCTAAGCCCAACGGGGCTACTACCCAAAAAAACCATAATAAAGACTGATTTTCACAAAATAAATATAGGCCATACCCCTCTACAAGAAAAATAAAAGACAATAAAATTAACGCTAATCTCACTTCATAAGAAATAGTTTGAGCCACAGCTCGTAAGCCACCTAATAAAGCATACTTAGAGTTAGATGCTCAACCCGCCCCCAATACAGTATATACGCTTAATCTTCTACAACATAAAAAAAACACCAAACCTAAGTTAAACTCCAGCGAGTAAGAAGAAAACGGAAACACCAATCACGTAATTAACGAAATAAAAATAGCAAAAATTGGACAAAAATAATAAGGATAGTAATTAGTTATAGACGGACTAGAACACTCCTTAGTAAATAACTTAATTGCATCCGCAAACGGTTGAGGGAGCCCCACATATCCAACCTTATTGGGCCCCTTGCGAATCTGAATATACCCTAAAACCTTTCGTTCCAATAAAGTAAAAAAAGCAACTCTTACCAATACACACACAACAATTAATAAATAAGAAATAAAAGTCAAAATAAAACCTAATAACACTATTATCTGTTACTTAAACATATTTAGATTCTAAAGCTAATGCACTTTTCTGCCAAGATAATTAATATTTATCAAATTCTTATAAACTATTTAATGTCATTGTCCCTTTCGTACTAAAAAACAAGTAAAATTATTGAAGATAGAAACCGACCTGGCTCTCGCCGGTCTGAACTCAGATCATGTAGGATACTGTTAGTCGAACAGACTACCAATTACAAGCTGCTGCACCAGAAAGTAATCCTAATCCAACATCGAGGTCGCAAGCTTCTTCGTCGATATGAACTCTCAAAAGAAATAACGCTGTTATCCCTAAGGTAACTTTATCTTAAAATCGTCAACAAACGGATCATAAAACTAAAAATATTTATTTTAAAAATAAAAGGGTTTAATTGCCTCCTAGCCGCCCCAGCAAAATATTTTGCTCATAAACTAAAATAACCAAAAATAATAAACAAAGCCAATATCAAGCTCTATAGGGTCTTATCGTCCCTCAAATTCATCTCAGCCTTTTAACTGAAAAGTTAAATTCACGAATAGATACAAAGACAGTCTTCCTCTTGTCAAACCCTTCATACAAGCCTACAATAAAAAGGCTAATGATTATGCTACCTTTGTACGGTCAAATTACCGCAGCCCTTCAACTCATCAGCGGGCAGGTCAGACCTTTTAAATATTCAAAAGGCCATGTTTTTGATAAACAGGCAGAGGAAATATTTGCCTAGTTCCTATGTACCTAATGTTAGAGCCCTTATTATAAACAATATTATCACACTACTAATTATAACATTTATACAAGTTAAATACAAATAAAAACCCAATCGCAATAATGAATAAAACTAACATAAATCAAATTAAAAACTCAGTTATAACACAATAATAATACATTGCTACTTCTAAGCATAGTAAACTTAAATCTGAATTAATAATTATTAAAACCTAACAACTTGAAAGCTAATCCTTCCAAATATTACCCAATCCGATCGAAACATAAATTAAATGACACGACTTGGGCTGAATTAAATTCAATTCTTGAGAAACCAGATATAATAAAGTGCGAATGGCATATAACTACTATTAACAAATTTCAAAGGATTATAAAACACCCAAATATTACAAATAAATTAATAGATCACTTTAATTCGGGAAAACCAAATAATTAAATATTTTAATAAAACCCTGATACAAAAGGTATATCTCTCCAGACTACTTCCTCAAAATTCAATTTAAAATATTTCATCGTCCCTTTACAGTACACTTATTCACTATTGTTTAACCATCATTTTATTAATAATACTCAGAAAAATAAAAATAATTTTTTAAAACTCAGTATATAAACACAAGAAGCAATTAATCAAAGTATTTTGAGTCGCACAAAACAAATTTCAGTGTAAGTGAAATGCCAAACTACCAGGCCATACTTCGAATATCTAGAAACACCTTCCGGTACTCCTACTATGTTACGACTTATCTCAACACATTGAGAGTGACGGGCAATGTGTGCACACCTTAGAGCCAAAATCAAAATACCTAAATATTAAAATTACTAACAAATCCAACTTCAAACTATATTTCAATACAAAATCCGCCTATTTAAACAATGTAACTCACCAATCCCGCAATTTCCCATAAGCTGCACCTTGACCTGACGTCAAAAACCAATTTAACTAGAAAACAAATTTTTAAAGAAATCTGACAACAACGGTATACAAACTGACAAATTTTTCAAAGGAAAGTAAGATAAAACGTGGAATATCGATCAAGGGACAAGTTCCTCTGAAAGGACTAAGGTACCGCCAAATTCTTTGGGTTTGAAGAAAATATCTTTTACTACCCGGGTAAATACCATACACAATAACAGGGTATCTAATCCTGGTTTTTAAGGGAAATACACAGTTAAACAAAATTACCAAAGAAACCAAATAAAAATAAAAATTCTACCTTTTATTATAATAATAACTCCACTGGCCAATCAAAACAAACTAACTTTTACCAAAAATATTCCAAATAACTCCTCGTATAACCGCGGCGGCTGGCACGAATTTAGCCAGTTAAAATGCTGAAGCTAAAATCAGGGATAACCCAACATTTAATTAAATTCACTAAACACATACTCATTTAGATACCAATATTTATGTGAAACTTCAACATATAAGAATACTCAAGCAAGAATCAAACTTTACTATTAAAACCAACAAACTATTACAAAAACCAACTAACCACAATTAACTTTTGCTTACATGCACAAGAACATATTTAATACACAACCCCTCAGTACTATCTCTAGGGAGATAATACACAACTATAGTTTTCATTCAAAAATAGAATATCTTAAAGACGAGAGTATTATTTAATATACTAATTGTAAAGCATGGTTTTGTAGTTACTTCTTAACTGCGTACAACTGTTTATACATAATATAATATAATATAATATATATATTTATATATATACATATAGTATATATATATATACAATAGTATTATAACATTATACTAATGTTACGATTTAAATTATTATTATTAAATACAAACTACTCTTTTTCTATCTCTCAAAATGTATATTCCACTACATTCTATAAAATATATTTTATTAAAATACCCTTATGTATATACATATTATTATAATAAATAAATATGTATATATATGTATATATATATTATATTATATTATGTTCCCCCCTCACCCTAACAAATTACTAAATCTAACAACATCAACAAAAACAAAACTAATATTTTCCACCATAGCTCCTAACACTTTTACAGCA